TTTCTGACACAAGTATTCAATTAGTACGTACCTGTTTAGTATTGAATTGGAATCAAGATCAAAAAAGTTCTTCTATGGAAGAGGCCCGCGCTTCCTTTGTTGAAGTAAGAACAAATGGTATGATTCGAGATTTCCTAAGGATCGATTTAGTGAAATCCGCTATTTCATATATCGGGAAAAGAAATGATCCATCATTAGAAAAAAATGAGGGATCAGATCATACCAATATGAATCCATTTTATTCCATTTATTCAAAGACAAAACCTCAAGAATCGTTTAACAAAAATCAAGGAACTGTTCGTACGTTGTTGGGTATAAACAAAGAATGTCCATTTTTTATAATTTTGTCATCATCCAATTGTTTTCGAATAGGTCCATTTATATCCAAGGGTGTAAAATATCACAAAGAATCAATTAAAAAAGATCCCCTAAGTCCAATTAGGAATTCATTGGGTCCTTTAGGAACAGCCCTTCAAATTGCGAATTTTTTTTCATTTTACCATTTAATAACTCATAATCAGATCTTGGTAACTAATTATTTGCAACTTGACAATTTAAAACAAACCTTTCAACTACTTAAATTTCAATATTATTTAATGGATGAAAATGGACGAATTTATAATCCCGATCCATGCAGTAACATCATTTTGAATCCATTCAAATTGAATTGGTATTTTCTTCATTATAATTTTTGTGAAGAGACATCCACAAAAATTTATCTTGGACAATTTGTTTGTGAAAATGTATGTATAACCAAAAACGGACCGCACTTAAAATCGGGTCAAGTTCTAATTGTTCAATCTGACTACGTAGTAATAAGATCAGCTAAGCCCTATTTGGCTACTCCAGGAGCAACAGTTCATGGCCATTATGGGGAAATCATTTATGAAGGGGATACATTAGTTACATTTATATATGAAAAATCGCGGTCTGGTGACATAACGCAAGGTCTTCCAAAAGTGGAACAAGTCTTAGAAGTTCGTTCGATTAATTCAATATCGATGAATCTAAAAAAGAGGATTGATGGTTGGAACGAACGTATAACAAGAATTCTTGGAATTCCTTGGGGATTCTTCATTGGGGCTGAGCTAACTATAGCGCAAAGCCGTATCTCTTTGGTTAACAAGATCCAAAAGGTTTATCGATCCCAGGGGGTGCAGATCCATAATAGGCATATAGAAATTATTGTACGTCAAATAACATCAAAAGTCTTGGTTTCAGAAGATGGAATGTCTAATGTTTTTTTGCCCGGAGAACTAATTGGCTTGTTTCGGGCGGAACGGACGGGACGGGCTTTGGAAGAAGCGATATGTTACCGAGCTACCTTATTGGGAATAACGAGAGCATCTTTGAATACTCAAAGTTTTATATCCGAAGCGAGTTTTCAAGAAACTGCTCGAGTTTTAGCAAAAGCGGCTCTACGGGGCCGTATCGATTGGTTAAAAGGACTAAAAGAAAACGTTGTTCTGGGGGGGATGATACCCGTTGGTACCGGATTCAAAGGATTCGTACACCATTCAAGTCAACATAAGGGCATTCCCTTGAAAACAAAAAAAAAGAATCTATTCGAGGGAGAAATGGGAGATATTTTGTTTTACCACAGAGAATTATTTGATTCTTTTCTTTCAAAGAATTTCTGTGATAGATCAAAACAACAATGATTTATGGGGTTTAATAGAAGAGATTCATCTTTTTTATCTTTTATGTATTTGTTATGGTTATTTATAATTTAATTTAGTAATAAAATAAAGTAAAAAAATAACGAATAGAAAAGAATTAATGATTTGGGTTGTATAGCAACGGCCAATTCGCGGTATAAAAGAAGGTTCCGTTGGAACAATTATTTATTTCAGAATATCTCATCTTTTTATTAAAAAAGAGAAAGTGTGGGGAGAAATGACAAGACGATATTGGAACATCAATTTGGAAGAGATGATGGAAGCGGGAGTTCATTTTGGTCACGGTACTCGGAAATGGAATCCTAGAATGTCGCCTTATATCTCTGCAAAATGTAAAGGTATTCATATTATCAATCTTACTAGAACTGCTCGTTTTTTATCAGAGGCTTGTGATTTAGTTTTTGATGCATCAAGTAGAGGAAAACAATTTTTAATTGTTGGGACAAAAAATAAAGCAGCTGATTCAGTAGCACGGGCTGCAATAAGGGCTCGCTGTCATTATGTTAATAAAAAGTGGCTTGGAGGTATGTTAACGAATTGGTCCACGACAGAAACGAGACTTCATAAATTCAGGGACTTGAGAATGGAACAAAAGGCAGGGAGACTCGCTCGTCTCCCAAAGAGAGATGCAGCCGTGTTGAAGAGACAATTATCTCACTTGCAAACATATCTGGGTGGGATCAAATATATGACAGGGTTACCAGATATTGTAATCATCGTTGATCAACAAGAAGAATATACGGCCCTTCGAGAATGTATTACTTTAGGGATTCCAACGATTTGTTTAATCGATACAAATTGTGACCCGGATCTCGCAGATATTTCGATTCCGGCAAACGATGACGCTATAGCTTCAATTCGATTAATTCTTACCAAATTAGTATTTGCAATTTGTGAAGGCCGCTCTAGCTATATAAGAAATCCTTGATTCATAATAAAATAAAAAACAGACTTCCTAAACTCTATATCGGTTACTAGATCCTGAATCTCAAAAACTAGTTTAAAATAACTGGGGATATTATGTAATCAATGGGTATCCTAAATATAAAATTCTATTTACTATATTAATAGTAAATAGAATTTTAAAGTAGACAAGTCGAGAAAAAGATGGTTGAATCAAAATAATTTTTTTTTAAGTTATATTTATGTCAGAGGACAATATGAATGTTCTATCATATTCAATCAACGCACTAAAGGGGTTATATGATATATCTGGTGTGGAAGTAGGCCAACATTTCTATTGGCAAATAGGGGGTTTCCAAATCCACGGCCAGGTACTTATAACTTCTTGGGTTGTAATTGCTATCTTATTAGGTTCAGCGGCTATAGCTGTTCGCAGTCCACAAACCATTCCGACTGGCGGTCAAAATTTTTTTGAATATGTTCTTGAATTCATTCGAGATGTGAGCAAAACTCAAATTGGAGAAGAATATCGCCCTTGGGTTCCCTTTATTGGGACTATGTTTCTATTTATTTTTGTTTCTAATTGGTCAGGGGCTCTTTTACCTTGGAAAATCATACAGTTACCTCACGGGGAGTTAGCCGCACCCACGAATGATATAAATACTACTGTTGCTTTAGCTTTACTCACGTCAGTAGCCTATTTCTATGCGGGTCTTACAAAAAAAGGATTAGGTTATTTTGGTAAATACATTCAACCAACTCCAATTCTTTTACCGATTAACATCTTAGAAGATTTTACAAAACCTCTATCACTTAGTTTTCGACTTTTCGGAAATATATTAGCGGATGAATTAGTAGTTGTGGTTCTTGTTTCTTTAGTACCTTTAGTGGTTCCTATACCTGTCATGTTTCTTGGATTATTTACAAGTGGTATTCAGGCTCTTATTTTTGCAACTTTAGCCGCAGCTTATATAGGCGAATCCATGGAGGGTCATCATTGATTAGTCTCTTAGGAAGAGCCTATCTTTTAGTTTAGATTCAGGTAATATCTGTGTATGTGTGGCTCAAGATACTCTATCTTGATAATTTAGAGCATATAAATAGACAAATACATACAGTTTAAGGGTAATAGAAAAAAACGATATTCGAGAGGGGGGGCCAGGTATGTGGATAATGACTATAAGTTAATTCTTTCAGATTAGATGTTTCAAAGAATAATTCAAAAATCCGATTGAATTAAAAATATAATAGACGGTTTACGTTATGTAAGAAACATATGTATATTTTATATTAGATATTGACAAGTTATATATGAACTCAAATTTAGTAATATTTAATTTGTCCTACTTGAATTTCGATAGAGATACCAACCGAAGTCCTTCCGTTTCGTTTATGACTGCGAATTGAATGAAGAAAATAAAGAAAAAGATCAAAGAATGATTAATGATTAGAAAAAGGAAATGGAAAAGCTTAAGTTGTATTGATTCAGAACGACTCAACAAATAGGAACTAAAAAAGATGAAATTTTTCTAATGATCTAATAATAGTATTATTTCCATTTTCAATTTGTCGTTTTTAGTTATTTCGACTGGATGAATCTTAGCAATGGAATAATTAAGTCATAATGCATTGGTTGATTGTATCATTAACCATTTCTTTTTTTTTGTGTGAGGAACTTATCATGAATCCACTGATTTCTGCCGCTTCCGTTATTGCTGCTGGATTGGCTGTAGGGCTTGCTTCTATTGGACCTGGAGTTGGTCAAGGTACTGCTGCGGGACAAGCTGTAGAAGGTATTGCGAGACAGCCCGAAGCAGAGGGAAAAATACGAGGTACTTTATTACTTAGTTTAGCTTTTATGGAAGCTTTAACAATTTATGGATTGGTTGTAGCATTAGCGCTTTTATTTGCAAATCCTTTTGTTTAATCCAAGAAAAAGAAAAGAAATATGAGAAATACATATATCTTTTCTATTCTTGGACTTGCAGGTTGCTTTTTCTCATTATAGTAAAATATCGCTCCTACACAATTACTTAATTTGTTGAAAAAATAATCCACGGGAAGGACTTATTTGAGGATGAAGAATTCGTGTTACCCACTCGCTTTCTTCCTTCCTTCCCCTTCTTAATTCGAAGGAGAAGTGTTGCAACAAGGGAGGGTATTTCGCAATTCACATGAAACCTAGTACCTAATTAGTAATTCGATTCCAATAAGTTAAGTATTATTCTTATTGGGAATTTTTTAATCTCAATTAAAAAAAAAAAAAGAAAATTCATTTCGAAACTTTTTTTTCTATTTAGAAAGAGCAAAGAAGTGAAATAATACAACGATTTTTGGAGTTTATCTATAAGAGGAGATCATATGAAAAATGTAACCGATTCTTTCGTTTTCTTGGGTCACTGGCCATCCGCCGGGAGT